TCCGCCCTTTCACTTATCTAGCTAAAGGATTTTCATTGTATTTCTTATTACCTCCATACTTCAGATTCAGATCGAGATATTGGACATAGAATGCCAATTTCAAAAACGTAAAAAAGGAGTAATAGGCCGTGACACGTTCACTAAAAAAAAATCCTTTTGTAGCTAATCATTTATCGGGAAAAATTGAAAAACTAAACACGAGGGGGGAGAAAGAAATAATAGTGACTTGGTCTCGGGCATCCACTATTATACCCACAATGATTGGCCATACAATCGCTATTCATAATGGAAAGGAACATTTCCCTATTTATATAACAGATCGTATGGTAGGTCACAAATTGGGAGAATTTGCACCTACTCTCACTTTCGTGAGACATGCAAGAAACGACAATAAATCTCGTCTTTAGTCGTTACTAATACTTCACCTAGGCACTTATCCTTCATTGGCAGGGGAGAACTTTCTTTTTTTTTATGATAAAGAGCAAAAATTCGGATAAAGAAGCTAAAGCATTAGCTCAACATATATGTATGTCTTTTTTCAAAGCACGAAGAGTTATTGATCAGATTCGCGGACGTTCTTATGAGGAAACACTCATGATACTGGAACTAATGCCTTATCGGTTATCTTATCCCATTTTAAAATTGGTTTATTCTGCAGCAGCAAACGCTATTCAGAATATGGGTTTGAATCCAGCTGATTTATTTATTAGTAAAGCTGAGGTCAATGGAGATGCTATTGTTAAAAAGCTAAAACCCGGGGCTAGAGGACGCAATTATCCGATAAAAAAAAACACTTGTCATATAAAGATTGTTTTAAAAGAAAAATCTGGATTCATATAGATTCATATTTATTTACATATTTAGAAAAATATATAAAAATAATATGGATATCAAAAGAATATAATAAAAAATATGGGACAAAAAATAAATCCACTTGGTTTCAGACTTGGAACAAATCAAAGTCATCATTCTTTTTGGTTCGCAAAACCAAAGGATTTTTCCAGAAACCTAAAAGAAGATGAAAAAATAAGGAATTGTATTCAAAACTACGTACAAAAAAACAAGCAGGTAGCTTCAAGTTTCGAAGGAATTTCCCACATAGAGATTAAAAAACAAATAAATTTTATTCAAGTAATAATATATATTGGATTTCCCAATTTATTAATAGAAGGACGAAGGCGGAGAATCAAAGACTTACAGAGTCATGTACAAAAGGAGTTTCATTCTGTAAACCAGAGAATCTATATTGCTATAAAAAAAATTGAAAAGCCTTATGGGAAACCTACTCTTCTTGCAGAATATATAGCTTTACAATTAAAAAATCGAGTTTCATTTCGAAAGGCAATGAAAAAAGCTATTGAATTAACTGAACAAACGGATACAAAAGGAATTCAAGTGCAAATTGCAGGTCGTATTGACGGAAAAGAGATTGCACGGGTCGAATGGATCAGAGAAGGAAGGGTTCCTTTACAAACAATTTGCGCTAAAATAGATCACTGTTCCCATACCATTAGTACTATCTATGGAGCCTTGGGCATCAAAATTTGGATATTTGTAAACCAAGAAAAAGGATAATGATGAAACTATCTTTCTCTAGCTATTTTTAGCTATTTGGCTCAGCTATGAAAATAAATTTGAAACGATTTTATTCCTTTTCTATTTTTTTTTTATATTCCATATGAATCAAATAAAAGCGAACAACGAAAAATTATAATTCTACGAGGTTTAATAAAAATTAAATTTACCCTTGATTAGTTTAATTGCTATGCTTAGTGTGTGACTCGTTCGTTTTTTATTTCAAGTTTAGAATTAAGATTGGAAAAATATAGGCTAATCCCACCACTATAAAACAAAAGCTCAAGAAACTCAAAAAAAAAATAACCAACAAATTGCTTCATATTGTAAATATCCCAAGAAAAAGTAACTATATAACTGAAACTCTTATATAGTTGTAGCAACTGAAATTATTTTCTTAAAATTTTTTTATAAAGAGAAATCTGATTATAAAATTGGAAGTGGGATATATAAAAAGGAAAGATGATAGAAAGAGATAATAAGAATATCAATGATATATGATTCCAAGATGTATGGTTTATGAAAAATAACCCCATAAAGCAGTGTGATAAAGCATCAATATAAATAGGATATACATAAATATAAATATAATAAATGAAATATACAAATAAAATAAGCAATAAAGTAACAAGAAGGGAATAAAAAATAAAAAAGGAAATATAAAAAAGAGAAAATAAAAGAAAGGATTGAGCTTCGGGTTAAGAAAAACTGAGGATATTGACTCGGGGACAAATAACCGATTTTTGGGGGAGCTCCATTGCGGAGTTCAAGCCTAATCATTAATGGAGAAGTTATGGGAACGATGGAACCCGTGATTACAAAGGATTTAATGGAAAACCAATAAAATCCTAAGGATTCATTGGGTAGGATGGCGAAATGAACCAAGAAACAGTAGATTTCAAAAATGGATTGATTCTGAATATGAATTTACCCACAAATATAAAAGAAGAGAAAAGAGTCCATATTCGCCCGCGAATACTTATTCATTTTTCTATTTATTTATATTAGATTCTTAGTTATTAGATATTTTTTTTTGTATCTAATTTACATTATATACGTATCTTCTATATATGATTTAATATCCTTTTTATTTTATCTTATCATCTGATATTATCATTATATTTTTTATATTATTTATATTTAAATTTAATTTTATTATTTATTATTATTATATTTAATTATAATTAAATTATAATTATATTAGATTCTTCTATTTAATTAGATTTTATATATTTTATATTTAATATTTATTTTTTATTTTATTTAATATATTTAAGTAATTTAGAAATTATTAAGTAATTTAGAACTTATTTATTTTGATAATTAATTTTTATTCTTTTTTTATCTATATTTCTGATATTTCTATATCCATATTCTATATCAATATATATAAAATATATAGAATAGAAAAAATGAAAATAAAGAAATACATGTGTATATCTAAGATTATAAATAAGATTACAAAATTACGTAGAAAGAGTCATTTCATTCGCGAGGAGCTGGATGAGAAGAAACTCTCATGTCCGGTTCTGCAGTAGAGATGGAATATAAAAAAACCATCAACTAAAACCCAAAAAGAACCAGATTCCGTAAACAACATAGAGGTAGAATGAAGGGAATATCTTGGCGGGGAAATACTATTTGTTTTGGCAGATACGCTCTTCAGGCACTTGAACCCGCTTGGATCACAGCTAGACAAATAGAAGCAGGGCGAAGAGCAATGACGCGATCTGCGCGTCGTGGCGGAAAAATATGGGTACGTATCTTTCCCGACAAACCTGTTACAGTCAGACCGACGGAAACCCGTATGGGTTCGGGGAAGGGATCCCCCGAATATTGGGTATCCGTTGTGAAACCAGGGCGAATACTTTATGAAATGAGTGGGGTATCAAAAACTGTAGCCAAAGCAGCTATGCAAATAGCTGCATGCAAAATGCCTATAAGAACTCATTTTTATTTCAGGACAAGTAAAATATAAAAGTAAAGGAAAATAAAAAATGAAGTTTTTTGAGAATGAAAAAAAACAGCGGATTTATTTATCTATTATCTATGGACAGATAGAATATCTCTTTTTTCCCTTATCCCCGCATTTAAATTGAAACAAGAGATTACAATAAAATAAAAAATAAGAATGATATGATTCAACCTCAGACCCTTTTGAATGTAGCGGATAACAGCGGAGCTCGAGAATTGATGTGTATTCGAATCCTAGGAACTGGCAATCATAGATATGCTCATATTGGCGATGTTATTGTTGCTGTAATCAAAAAAGCAGTGCCAAAAATGCCTATAGAAAAATCCGAAATAATTAGAGCTTTGATTGTCCGCACGTGCCAAGAACTAAAGCGCGATAACGGCATGATAATACGATATGATGACAATGCAGCGGTTATCATTGATCAAGCAGGAAATCCAAAAGGAACTCGTATTTTTGGTGCAATTGCTCGGGAGTTGAGACAGTTGAATTTTACTAAAATAGTTTCATTAGCGCCCGAAGTCTTATAGTCGTCGACTTCTAAATAAAACTAGTCGATGAAAATAGGATATATTTTATTTTTATTGATCTATATCCTTTATCTTATATTTCCTTTATTTTATATATCATTTATCTTTTATCTATATTTATTTCTATATATTTCTATTTTATATTTAGATTTAGTTCTATAGTTATATATATATTTAAATACTATATCTATAAGATATCTAATCTATAAGATATCGAATATTTATATTAGTTATATATTAGATATATATATTAGATATATATCTTAGTTATATATATATCTAGTATCTAGTATATTATATAGTATATTATATAGTATATTATATAGTATATAGAGTATTCTTATATTAATATGATATGAATATAATATTAATACGAGTATGATAAATAGGATATCTTTATTCTTATATGATATATACATAATAATTGATATTGCTTATATGATATTTTCATTTGATTATAATAACTAAATTAGATAATGGATAATAGATAATGAATATTTGAATATATAAAATATATCCTATTAATATATAAAATGGATCCAATTACTAGATTTTGTTTCATGCATATGCTTTATAATTCCTAAAAATCGTATAATTTATAAAATTGTTTAGAATTCAGGAATTGCAAAAAAAAAATAAGCATTTGGATTCTATTTAAAAGAGGAGGAACAAAGAACTATAGTTCGCCATGGGTAGAGACATTATTGCCGATATAATAACTTCTATAAGAAATGCGGACATGGATCAAAAGAGAAGGGTTCAAATAGCATCTACGAATCTAACTAAAAATATTGTCAAAATACTTTTAAGAGAAGGTTTTATTGAAAACGTTCGGAAGCATCAAGAAAGTAAAAAAAATTTCTTGGTTTCAACCTTACGAAATAGAAAAGATAGGAAAAGTAATCCAATAATTTTAAAACGTATAAGCCGACCCGGTCTACGAATCTATTCCAACTATCAAAGAATACCTAGGATTTTAGGCGGAATGGGAATTGTAATTCTTTCCACTTCTCGAGGTATGATGACAGATCGAGAAGCCCGACTAGAAAAAATTGGGGGAGAAATTTTGTGTTATATATGGTGATTCTACTGCGGTACCCTAAATTTCTCTCGAACTTACTATTGGATTTTAATTCTATTAAAATCCAATAGTAAGTTCGAGAGAAATGAATTAAAGAATTCCTCCTCTATTAGTTGATACTTAAAGGGATTTACGTGTAATGAAAGAACAAAAACTTACTCATGAGGGTTTAATTACGGAATCGCTCCCCAACGGTATGTTTCGAGTTCGGTTAGATAATAAAGATCTCATTATAGGTTATATTTCAGGAAAAATCCGTCGCAATCTTATACGTATACTACCCGGAGATAGAGTCAAAATAGAAATGAGTCGTTATGATTCAACCAAGGGACGTATAATTTATAGACTTCAAAAAAAAGATTCTAAAGATTAGATTATTCTAATTTATTATTCCTTATTCCAAGTTATATAATATTGATTCTATAATTAGAAATTGGAATAAGTCAATATAAGGATAAGAAAGTTCTATATCAGTTATCTAAGTTCAAAAAAAAAAATAAATATATTCTGAATGAAAGTAAGGAATGAAAAACATGAAAATAAGGGCTTCTGTTCGTAAAATTTGTGAGAAATGTTGCTTGATCCGTAGGCGCAGGAGAATTCTAGTAATTTGTTCCAATCCGAAACATAAGCAGAAACAGGGATAATCTTTCTTGAGTTCAAAATAAATAACTTTATAAAATAAAAAACCATTTACATCTCAAGGATCCGGGTTCCTATAAAATGGATATCCACGTATTTTTCTATGGATTTTTTATTATTCTTTCCTTATTTATTTTTTTTTTTTACGATACGAAATAATAAAATATGACAAAAACTATCGCAAATTTTGGGTTACGCAAAAATGTGCGCATTGGTTCACATAAGAAGAAACGTAGAATAACAAAAGGGATTATTCATGTTCAAGCCAGTTTCAACAATACTATTGTAACTGTTACCGACGTACGAGGTCGGGTGGTTTCTTGGGCTTCGGCGGGTGCTTCTGGATTCAGAAGCACAAGAAAAGGAACACCCTATGCCGCTCAAGCAGCAGCACTAAAGGCTATTCTTACAGTGGTGGATCAGGGCATGAAAAGAGCAGAAGTTATGATAAAGGGTACAGGTCCAGGAAGAGATGCGGCATTACGAGCCATTCGTAGAAATGAGATAATTTTAAGTTTCGTGCGTGATGTAACACCCATGCCACATAATGGGTGTCGACCCCCTAAAAGAAGACGTGTGTAAAACTAAGAATTGAAGAGATTCCAAGAGAAATAAAAGGTTTAAGGTTATTATCCAATAATAATTTAAGAATTAATACAAGAAAAAAGAGAAATCATATGGCTCGAGAAGAGGTAGCAGGATGCACTCGAACACTGCAGTGGAAATGTGTTGAATCCAGAGTATACAGCAAGCTTCCTCATTATGGTCGTTTCGTTTTGTCCCCGCTTATTAAAGGTAAAGCCCATACCATAGGTATTGCCATGTGAAGGGCTTTACTTGGAGAAATAGAAGGAACATGTATCACACGTGCAAAATCTGAAAATGTGCTGCATGAATATTCTATGATAGTAGGTATTGAAGAATTGGTACATGAGATTTTAATAAATCTAAAATAAATTGTATTGAGAGGTAATCTCCATGGGGTTCGGGACGCATCCATTTGCGTCAGGGGCGAAAAACATATAACCGCTCAATATATAATCTCACCCATTTCTGTAGAAATAGTTGACACAACACAGCATATAGCTAACCTGACAGAACCAATTGATTTGTTTATTGACTCTAACCAAGGAAGTTATCCTATAGATACTGTATCCACCCCCGTTCGAAATGTGAATCTTAGTATTCATTATTATGGGAACGAAAAGGAAAAAAAAAGAGATACTATTTCTAGAAAAATGGACAAATGGAAGTTTAACTCCTAAAGAAGCACTTTATGAAGCTTCTCGTAATTTGATTGATTTATTGATTCCTTTTTTATATGCAGAGGAAGATAACATGAATTTTTATGAAAATGAAAAATGATTTAATCTAACCTCTCTTTCCTTTCAAGAAAGATTTGCTAATCAAAATAGACAAAACAAAAAGGGGATTTTCTTCAAAGATATTTTTATTGACTAATTAAATTTGTCTTACAGAACCTAGAATTCTCTTAAAAGGTCCAATATACATACATTCTTGGACCTTTTGAATCAAAGCCAAGAAGATCTTATGAAAATGGAAGATTTTCGCATAGAAGATGTAAAAAATATATTGGACATTCTACAGAAACATTTTTCAATCAATTTACCTAATAAAAAGTTTTAAATACATTTATTTTTCATTTTTGAGTGTCTCCCCTTTTTATAAAAAAAGAGTTGAATTAGTTTTGAATCCCCGACATGATAAATGGATTCGCAAAATATATCCGAATCTATCTGAATAAATAAGATTTTATTCATTGAGGTATCTAGGGAAGATCCACTTTTGGATCTTCCCTAGATACCTATGTCGTGATATTTCGCGTTCGCGGTTGAATCAAATTGAAAAATCCCTAAAATTAGGGATTTTTCAATAGATAATGTTGCTCCAATACCTAACCAAAGAGCTATTATGGTACCGATCCAAAAGACTTTTGTAGCTACTGGACGACAAATTCTATTTTTGAATTTATTGAAATTCTCCAAAAGAGGTACTTCAAATAATCCTATGGGCACTGAAATCATCAAAATAAAACCCAATAACTTATTTTGTCTTGTGCGAAGTATTTGAAATAAAGGAAAGAAAGAAATTTCGGGTAATATTTACAACGGAGTTGCAAAAGGATCTGCTGGTTCACCTATCATTGACGGCTCTAGAACTGCTAAGCCCACATTACATGCAATAGTACCTAAGATTACTACCGGAAAAATATATAAAAGATCCTTTGGCCATGCAGGTTCTCCATAAGAATTATGCCCCATCCCTTTATCCAATTTAGCTCTTAATAAAGGATCCTTTAAATCAGGGTTCTTTATTATTTTTATAAGTGAATTCTTACGGATAAATCCCCCAGAGTAACCGGACATGAGAGTTTTTTCTCATCCAGGCTCGAGCAAGAATCAATAAGAATCAAAAAAATGACAGAGATATATTCATAGAACCTAAAGAGGTCCATTGAAAATATTGAAGAAAATAAAAATATATATGTCACTTGACACACATATACACATATATGATAAAGATATCGTATATTATTCATATGATATATAAGAATCCACTTATATAGAACATATAATATAATTAGTAATAGAATATAAGAATATAAAGGATAAAGAATATAGAATAATATCTTGAATATTGAGATTCTATATATTATTTATTATACTATATTTTTATACTATAGAGTATTATAGTATTATTATCTATATTCTATTATAATAGAAAGAGTATAAGTATAATAAGTATATAAGTTATATGTGAAATATATGAATGTTAAGTATATGAAGTATATAAAAGGAAGATACAAAATAAAGAAAGATAAATAGAAAAAAGGATCAAGACAAAGAAGTCGTGGTTACGTTTTCCTATTAAAGTATAGTACTTCGTTTTTTCTTTAGTTAAATGCCCGTTGGTGTTCCAAAAGTACCCTTTCGTTTTCCTGGGGAGGAAGATGCAGTTTGGACTGACCTATAGTGCGACTTGTCAGACATATGGGTCATATGGGATTTCCCCGTTATCTCCACCGATCGAGTATTCTTTGTTTCGCCCAATACAATATTTCCTATCTATCTATTGTATTTATTATTGATTTGTATTGATTGAACCATCGAATCAATAATTCGGAGCGTGAAGCACAATTGGATCAATATTCTCAATTTGAATAATTGATGGTTTTTTTAGAATGATAAAATAAAGTATAAATTAAATAATGAATAAAGTTAAAGTATAAATAAAGTATCCAAGCTCCGTTCATAGAATACCAAATTTGAATTCATAGTTCAATTAAAAGTGAATATTAAAAGAAAGGGAGTGGAATGGAAGTGCAAATGTAGTACCTAATAGAAAGAGTAAATAATATGACTAATTCTTAATTATTAGGTAGTAATCTAAATCTTATAATCTTCAAACCTTAGATTTTGATTTTGTATCGTATATCTAGCATATGAATTATGCAAAATTAAAAGAAAAAAGGGAAAAAAAAATAAGTGGTATTGAAATAAATTGCCGTATATGCGCAAATAAATTTTGGACAAATCTTACCCCGGAGTAGAAAAAAAGCCTAAAAGAATTGAGAGGACCCATTAAGGAACAAGAAAATTACATCGTCATTTGAATTTCGATGAAAAAATACATCAACGAGAAGTTAGTTTAATAAGTTCATAAAATTCTTTTTGATTTTCTACATTATAGAACATAGGGAAGGTGAAAGAGGCCAAACCTTATGTAAAAAAAAAAAAAAAGAAATAGGACTAGAATCAACACATTGATTGGTTTCACAATTCTTTATTCTTTATTGTCTTTCATTTCAATTTGAACCGTATGCATCCAAAAGTGCACGTACGGTTCCTCAGGGATACAAATTTGACCTAATCAACCGACTTCATCGAGAACGATTCCTTTTTTTAGGCCAAGAGCTTGATACAGAGACCTCGAATCAACTTGTTGGTCTCATAGTATATCTCAGCATAGAAGATGCTACTAGAGATCATTATTTATTTATAAACTGTCCAGGCGGATGGATACTCCCAGGAATAACCCTTTATGATACTATGCAATGGGTAACGCCCGAGATACATACAATAGGCATGGGATTAGCCGCTTCTATGGGATCCTTCATTCTAGTTGGAGGAGAAATTACCAAACGTGTAGCACTCCCTTACGCTTGGCGCCAATGAGTTTTGATTTGAGGAAAAAAAGAATACTATGCCTTCGCTTTATTGAATAAAAAAAAGGAAAGAATAAGTAATAATAGCATGGCACTTGGAGTTCAATATGAACAAACCTTTATTTTTTTTTCCAAACATGATATTTTGTATTGAGATAGGAGTATGAAAGAAAGAAGGTTTATTCCCTAACTTATATATATAACTTATATATAATATATATAATAATATATATAATATAAAAATTCAGCGTCACAAACCTTTTTTCTTCCACACGAGAAGTCTATCCCTTCTCTTTATTTTATGAGAGAAATAGTCTAAAAAATAGATAAAAGCTATTTTTCCTTATTAAAGCGTATAAAAAAAACTTTGGGATTGCTAAAACACAGACGAAATAGATAGATAAAGCATAAATCGATAAAGCAACAGAACCATCATAGTATTTTTTTACTACTATGAAATATGAAAGGAAGGGTGGTAAATGGATCAATTCACGATTGGGATCGGATGTTTTCCCTTTTTTTTATTCAATAGAATAAATTCTATCAAAAAAAAAAAGGGAAAACAAAGGTATTCCATTAAAGAGCCGTATGCAATGTAAAAAAGATGCCCGTACGGTTGTTTAATTCTATTATTTTTATTTTTGATTCTTGTTTTTTGGATTAACCGTACTTTAACCCAAACTCCATGGGTCGAGATAGAGATATAAGAAAATTTCGTGATGTTATATCAATATCATCAGGGTTATGATTCACCAACCTGCTAGTGTTTTTTGTGAGGACGAAACAGAGGAATTTTTCCTGGAAATAGACCAGATATTGGGCTTTCGACAAGCCGTCCTAGAAATTTATATAGAAAGAACGTACGCCTCTCCATGGATTATAGCCGAAGACCTGGAAAGAGATGTTTTTATGTCAGCAACAGAAGCCCAAGCTCATGGCGTCGTTGATCTTGTAGGGTTCGAATATGAAAATGAAAATACTGGGGATTCCCTATCAATATAGAATTCCATTATAATTATTCGTGATTCTCTTTTATATTTTCTATTGAATATTGAATCAAAAAGATTCATAATTATCAACCATCCGGTTAAGATCGATCTAAGCCAACCCACTTGATTCTATCTAAAATTATATTCTCTAAACACGACATGCCGACCGTTAAACAACTTATTAGAAACGCAAGACAGCCAATAAGAAATTTCATGAAATCTCCTGCTCTTCGAGGATGCCCTCAGCGTCGAGGAACATGTACTAGGGTGTATGTGCGACTCGTTCAGTTTGGATCATGGGTTTGATTGAGAAGAAAGGAAAAAAGATTTTACAATATCAATGACCACTACCAAGGGATAGGACAGATAGAGTGGAAGACAAAAATTTCATTGACTATCTAAATGGCTATCTAAAAAAGAAGACCTATGCTCTACCTATTATTCTATTGAATTTATGGTTTCTATTTGTGCAAATCAAATCATTCCATTTGAAATGAGAAGCAACTCTCCATCGGTAGCAAATAGTTATCCATTAAGCGGAGGAAATAGTCTTATAAGAAGCAAAAAGATTATGATTATGCTCCTATTCTTGAAAAAACGGACTCAAAGGGTCAGCTACCTAGCCAACTTTCAGAATTAAATGCCGTCACTGTATACGTATGGATAACTTTTTTGTTATTTTTCGTGAAAAGGATTATAATAAAAAAAAAAAGATGGGTAGAGCCAAAGAGTGTTAACTATACAAGTTCACAATAAAATTATATGAAATGAAAGAAGAGGCTCCGGTGTATAGAGAGGACCTCACCGTTTCAGAAGTTGCCATAAGAACGAGAGAACCCACTATTTTTTTATTTAAATTTTGAGCAGAAACATAATTTATTATTTCCAGGTTGGATATCTGGAAGGAAGAAAAAATCGTGGTCGGGAAGGTCATAGTAGCAAAAGCCATTGGAATTTCTATCTTATATATCGGAAAAATCCGTTTTGTTATTAAGGATTGGAAGAAAAAGGATGACTGAAAGAAAAGAATAGAAATCAATTAGTTATTCAAGAAAGTCTAATTTTCATTTTAGATTCAATGACCAGAGTTAAACGAGGATATAAAGCTCGGAAACGTCGAAAAGGAATTCATTCTTTTGCATCAAGTTTTATAGGGGCTCATTCCATACTTACTCGAACGAGTACTCAACAAAGAATAAGAGCTTTGGTTTCCTCTCATCGAGATAGGAATAGGAGAAAGAGAGATTTTCGTCGTTTGTGGATCACTCGGATAAATGCAGTAACTCGTGAGGGTAGGGGATTCTATAGCTATAGTCGATGTATACACAATCTTTACAAGCGACAATTGCTTCTTAATCGTAAAATACTTGTACAAATAGCCCTATCCAATAACAATTGTTTTGAGATGATTTTCAATAAAGTCATAAATCAATAAACAATAAAATAGAATACAAATAAGGGAATAAAAGAATCTTATATAGTACTCTAAAATATAAATAAAAATAAAGGAAAAATAATGATTGAAAAAAAAATTCCCGGAGCCCATTTTCTCCGGGAGAATAAAAAATAAAATAAATTAAGATTTGAGTAGTAGGAATAGACGAAAATATTTCAATAAAAAAGGTAATAAATCCTTTCTATTGATAATTCTAACACAAGAATAAAATTTGGATTGTAGGTTTTCGCTCAAAACATTAATATGGGCTTGAGTTCCGCTTGGAATTTAGAATAAATTGGGGAGTATGTCTATTTCTTTTTATTTTTCTAGGTGCTTTATCTAAAGGCTTATCATTATTACGAAAGGGTAATAATGATAAAATACGAGCTTGTTTTATAGCAATAGTAATGGATCTTTGTTGTTTCAAGGTCAACCAATTCACCCGTCTCGATAAGATTTTTCCTTGTTCACTAATAAATCGACTAATTAAACTCATGTTCCTATAATGAATTTGATCCCCCGACCCAATTTGTGGTAACCGCCTATGAAAGGATCGCTTTGATCTACGAAAAGTTTTTTTTGATTTACCCATGGTTTGCTTATTCCTTTTTTTTTATTCATTAGCATCTAAAATAATATAGAAAAAAAAGAAGTATATTTTTTTATTATTCATTGAAGATCCGACAAAAATAGGATTTTGTTTCTATTGTATTATATATGTGAAGATATAAAGTTCTTACTCTTCTTCCTCCTTGAAACTTGAAAAAATAAAAAACGCATTCTTTTACTTCTATTTCTTTATTTCCTTATGAGTTGTATATTTTTTACAATAGCGACAAAATTTTCTAAATTCTAATTGATTGGTCGTATTTTGTCGATTCTTTTGAGTAATATATCTATAAATGCCCGTCGATTCTTTATTGAAACTTTTTTCAACACAGCTGGTACATTCCAAAATAACTAGAATTCTAAGATCTTTACCCTTGGACATGAACCTCCTTTTCATCTTGGATCTACTTCACTTTAAAATTCTCCTATTTTTATTTTCGACAAAAAAAATAAAAAATATAAAAAAAAAAAAGAAGAAAAGAAAAAAATAGATTATATATCAATAAAAGTTACTAACAAAAAATCTATAAATTTAATTTATAACTATTTTTTTTGTCGAATTCAAATTACTAGAACTATTATAACTAGAAATACAGAAGGTCATAGTCATTCATAGCATAGAAGACTAATATGAAGAATTAGAGTAAGAATTAAGTAATACAATTTTTTCTAACTAGAAAGTAGTCTTATCCTAATTTAAGTCTTTCATTCTTTCTATTTCTTTTATCCCAAATTTGATCGTAGATCCACTTTATTTTTACTTAGGTTCAATAGACTTTTGATTGATCTTTATTTTTAGGATAAGGAAGGAAAGAGCGAAGTTGGAGCGATTTTACGTAGAAATTTATCTTAAAACTTCTTCATTTATTCACATATCAAAGGATTGAGTCAGAGTGAAAAAAAGGGAATGACAAGGCATCTGGAAAGAAAAGGTTAATTTCTATCAAAAGACCTGCTAAAGAACCAAACCATAGAAGGGTTATCACGGGTGCCGTGGAGAGATATGTTTTTATATCTCGCATTTAAAATCCTCCTTCTTTTTTTTATTGATTTTAATTGTAAGACATATATATTCCTAGTTTGATATTTTCATACATAGATAATAGATAACCAAATCTTGTAGTTCAATACCATTTGCTTTTTCGCGAAATGAAAATTGGAATTCGAAATTACTAACTAAAATGAGCATATAAAAGGCCAAAATAGATGAAATCCACCCTAAAAAAAAAGATGCGGAAAACAAGATATGATTTTGTACAAGGAAACCTTACAACAATTAGGAAAAGGGATGTAGCGCAGCTTAGTAGCGCGTTTGTTTTGGGTACAAAATGTCGCGGGTTCAAATCCTGTCATTCCTACCTATTCTTTTTCCTATGCACAGTTACGAGGGATTCGTTGAATCCAATTTTAATTGGCGCGGTAAAGATTTGACATAATCTTTTGTTTTTGCTATATGTACGCAAGATCCCTTTGGGGATAAAAAAAATACTTTCCTTTAAAGTAGTATAGAATGTGATAGGAAATTATATCCTATTTTAAATAGAAAGCGTTCTTAGTTCAGTTCGGTAGAACGCGGGTCTCCAAAACCCGATGTCGTAGGTTCAATTCCTACAGAGCGCGATTCATTTTGTCAAATTAAAATTAAAATTAATTAAAAATACAATGAATGAAAATAAAAAAAGCCAAATTTTAACTTGAAATGGAACCCCCTACAAGGAGGAGGTCCATAAAAAACCGAAATAACTAGTTAGAATAAGCATGAAAGAGCTAAATGAGATATGTTATTTTACATTATTAATACTTTTTATTTTATAGTTTCTAGAATAGACCTTCTACTTCTATATATATACTTCTACTTCTATTCTATATATATACATATATACTTCTACTTATATATATATATATGATTAATATACGTTATTACACTTTATTTATTATATCTTCTATTAAATATACTTTATTATACTTTATTTATATTTATTATATCTTATATTATACTTTACTTCATTTCATTATAGATATCTTATTTTAATATATTATTAATATATTATATATATATATGATATATATGTATATTTTAATAAAACATTTACCTAAGTCGCAATCTAAATACAAAAGTAAGAAACACTAATTTTTAGTTTAGTTCCCCTTGAAAGTTCGTGATTCATCAGTCATTATAGATGGAAAGGACACTAAAAAAAAAGATAGATAAGACGATATTAGGTATAAATTTAGGTATAAAAAGGAATTCCTCAGCTGTACCTTCGGCCAATCTTTTGATCTGAGATGTATAATGTTGTATATTGCTTTCTCAACGGAACGGAGAATTTAAATATTAAATATAATATAGCATTAGCATCTTTTGATGAAATGAACATTATTTTGAATAAGCTTCGGTTGTCTGAAAAAGGGTAATTAGTAAGTTACTTCTCTCGTGCTGAGATGTATTCTTCAGTTCATTTCAAAATACTTAATTCCATTCAATTTGTACGTGCAATAAATAGGCAAATTCAGCAACTTTTTGTTAAAATTCTCGCGGAGTCCAATTTATCATCAGTACGAGTCAAGGAAATGGTTCCTTGGCCCCTGATTTTCATATAAAGAATGCAACGAGGAAAAAGAACCTATCTCACCTCCATTTTGATTGATTGATTATCTTTCAGAAAGAAACAAAGGAAGATGCGACGATTTATTCCAGGGAATCCCCACCAAAAAAGGCACATTATCCCTTATTTTCTATCAAATAGGTAATAACCACTATTTGAATTATAAAACCGCATATACATGCACGAATGCGTATATCATGCATAGACCCAAAATACATAAAAACTTTCCTTTTTTTTTTTGAAAGAAAAGATAGAAAAGAGCTTCTTATGCGTTCTCAACTTGAACCAATCTGATCCAAAAAAAGGGATTCCTAGTGAAACCGGGGAGTTCTCCTTAAATGGAAAGAACTAATATTCTATATTATGATATCTTATATTCTTATGATTTGATTTAAGATTTATTCTCCATTGATTTTTATTTTTTGATCCATTTTTAGTTGTTCTATTAACTTTTCTATTAACTTACGTGACCAAAGAAAGCACCCTCTTCTGAATTTTGTTTTTTTTTACTTATTCCAAGGAACTCAATTTTTATTCGTTAGTTTATTTGGTAAAAAGATTGTGTACAAATAAAAAATAAAAATAACTGAACCGAGTGCTAGGCTTTACTTTTTTAATGACGAAGTTCAATCTGTTTTCAAATCTTTTTTTGAATCTTGATTCAAAGGAAGGAACCCATGTAGTTGGAATAACTCACTAATAACACCTTTTAAAGGATTACGTGGTACGATTGGGTCGAATAAGCCCTTAGGGAATGAATACTCAGCCACTTGTGAACCTTCGGGTACTGTCTGTTTCAATGTTTCTTCAATTACTCTTTTTCCCGCAAATGCAATGTAAGCATTAGGTTCAGCAATAATGATATCTCCCAACATACCAAAACTTGCCGTAACTCCACCAGTTGTAGGAGATGTAAGGATTGATATATAGAATAAATTGTTCTTTGATTGATAATCATATGAAGCAGAAGATATTTTAGCCATTTGCATCAAGCTCAAACTCCCTTCTTGCATGCGGGCTCCTCCAGAAGCACACACAATAATGACAGGTAGAGATTTATTAGTAGCATACTCAATCAAACGAGTTATTTTCTCACCTACGACGGATCCCATACTACCTCCCATAAACCGAAAATCCATAACTCCAATTGCTATGGGAATACTGTCTAGTTGACCTATGCCCGTTTGAACCGCTTCAGTTAAATCCGTTTCCCTTTGATAAAAATAAATGCGATCTATATAAGGGTCATCCTCTGAATGAAACTCAATGGGGTCCATAGAGACCATATCTTCACCTATAGGCTCCCAAGTGCCAGGATCTATAAGAAGTTCGATTCGATCTGAACTACTCATTTTCAAATGATATCCGCAGTATTCACAAATATTCATTCTTGACCTAAAAAATTTTTTATAATTGAGTCCATAACAATTCTCACATAGAACCCATAAATGTTTGTATTTAGAGCTATCAAAATCATTAGCACTATCAAAATCATTAGAGCTATCAAAATCATTAGAGCTATTGAAATCATTAGAGCTATCAAAATCATTAGAGCTATCAAAATCATTAGCACTATCAAAATCATTAGAGCTATCAAAATCATTAGAGCTATTGAAATCATTAGAGCTATCAAAATCATTAGAGCTATTGAAATCATTGCTCTTAGTTTTGGTCTTGATACCAGAATTTAAACTTTCAATACTACTGATACTCTGCTTACAAATTAAACTGTAAATGTAACTGTAAATGTAACTGCCGATACCACGGTAAATGTCACTATTCAGACTGATTTCAAAAGGAATATAACTATCAATGCAACTAGTAATGTGATTCTTCCAATTCGATTGGGTATCGTACATGGGAAAAGAATAGTAGTAATTGCTGTTCTTAGCCCCGCTATAAATCTCTGGTTCACTAAAAAAAGAATTAGCATTGTCAATCTCAAAAATCTGATTTTCTATATCAAAATAGACAGAATAACTATCACCATTACTATCTCTAACTAAAAAAGTATCATCAGAAAGCAAACTCAAAATATTCTCAAATAAATAATTTATATAAGGAATATCACTCCAACTAGGAATATTTTTATGCACATTATCCTTATTTAGAATAGTAGGTTCTTCACCTTCACTGGTATGTCCAATAGCATCAAGACTATCCATTGATTTATTTAGTCTGCCCCCAAATTCCAACTTATTTTTAGACAACATTGAATTGAACCGACATTTTTCCATAGAGTTTGTCTTCCCCCTATTTGATGAAACCCTAATACTAGACTCAATCAATGAATAGTCATTAGATGAATAAAAATCCTTTTTTCGTCGTCCTTGGGAAAGGCTTTTGCAATATAAATATAATAAAGAAGGCCCTTGAGCACCCATTACTTATGTCATAATAGATCCAAACACTTGCCCCGGATCAACTAAATACTAAATATAATGAAAGGTTTTAATTTATTGAATTTAAAACTCTTAATATTTTATTTATTTTTTTTATTTTAATATAATATTTCATTTTGAATAGATTTCAGATCGAATATAATATAAATTATAAATCATCGATCTATATTAATAGATAAAGATATATATTTATCTTTTCTATATTTATATTATCATATTCTTATATTAATTATTCTTTATTATATTTATATTAGATATTTAGTATTGGATTCTATTAGTATTAGATTGATAAGATTTATATAAATATAATTTAGAAATCTAAATAAAATAAAAAATAAAATAAAATAATAAACTAAAAATATAAAAATGAAAGAAAGAAATAAGAAATCGATAAAAAGAATCAATTAAAATTAAAGAAAGAAATAATAAATGATTATTAATTAATAAGGAATTTCAATAAAGAATTCAATAAATTAAATAATTAAGGAATTGAATAATTATGGAATTGAAATAAAAAGAAGAATAATACTTAAATATCATTATAGAATAATTCCATATTTTTCTATACCCATATAGATTATATCGTATATATATATCGAATTCTTCTATATATGATATATGAAATTTAAATATTCTTCTATACCTATATAAACAAATATCTATATAGAATATTATATATCTATATAGAATATTCTATAATTCTAAATTATAGAATTATAATAATGCTCTGAATGGTATTCAAATCTTATTTATAATTTCTAAAATCATATGATGATAATATCCTTAATTAAAACGATTAAAGAATATCACTAGTTAAAGAATTCATTCATTATTATATTAATATTCATTATGATATTCATATTAATGAATAAATTAAAATCAAATATAAAATAAAATCGAAATACAGAAATCTCATAGGAATATCATAATATTAGAGTCCTATATTCATATTAATAGAGGACTTAATGATTATTCGTTAGCCGGGACCAAAAGTTAAAATTGTTGTAGACAGGGATCCTATAAAAACGTATTTCGAGGAATGGGCTAAACTCGGCCATTTCTCGATAAAAATAGCTAAAGGTCCTGATACTACTACTTGGATCTGGAACCTCCATGCTAATGCTCACGATTTCGATAGTAATACCAGTGATTTTGAGGAGATATCTCGAAAAGTATTTAGTGCTCATTTTTGCCAACTCTCCATTATCTTTCTTTGGCTGAGTGGCATGTACTTCCAGGGCGCCCTTTTTTCCAATTATGAAGCATGGCTAAGCGATCCTACGCATATTGCGCCCAGTGCCCAAGTGGCTTGGCCAATAGTAGGTCAAGAAATCTTAAATGGGGATGTGGGCGGTGGTTTCCGAGGAATACAAATAAACTCCGGTTTTTTTTCAGATTTGGCGAGCATCCGGAGTCACTAGTGAATTAAAACTCTCTTGTACCGCAATTGGTACATTGGTCTTTGCATTGTTAATGCTTTTTGCTAGTTGGTTCCATTATAACAAAGCCGCTCCAAAATGGACTTTGTTCCAAGATGTAGAATCTATGTGGAATCCCCACTTAGCGGGATCACTAGGACTTTTTTCTCTTTCTTGGGCGGGACACAAAATCCATGTATCTTTACCAATTAACCAATTTCTAAATGCTGGAGTTGATCCGAAAGAGATACCCCTTCCTCATGAATTTATCTTGACTAGGGATCTTTTGGCTCCACTTTATCCAAGTTTTTCTGAGGGAGCAACCCCCTCTTTCACCTTGAATTGGTCAAAATATGCGGAATTTCTGAGTTTTCGTGGAGGATTAGACCCAAGAAAGGGGGGTCTTTTGATGAGTGATATCGCACACCATCATTTAACTATAGCAATTCTTTTACTGATTGCAGGTCCTATGTATAGGACTAAAAGGGGCATTGGTCACAGCATTAAAGATCTTTTAGAAGCACATATTCCTCTGGTGGGTCGATTAGGGCGTGGGCATAAGGGTCTTTATGACACAATAAAAAATTCGCTTCATTTTAAATTGGGTCTTGCTCTAGCCCCTTTAGGGGTTATTACTTCTTTAGTATCCCAACACATGTACTCTTTACCTGCTTATACATTAATAGCCCAAGACTTTACTAATAAAGCCGCGTTATATACTCATAACCAATAAATTGCAGGGTTCCTCATGACAGGAGCCTTTGCTCATGGAGCAATATTCTTCGTTAGGGATTAAAATACGGAACAAAAACAAAAGGAGGATAATGTATTGTCAAGAATGTTAGATCATAAAGAAGCTATCACATCTAATTTAAGTTGGCCAGCCTTTTTCTAGGGTTCCATACCTTGGGACTTTATGTTCATAACGACGTCATGCTTGCTTTTGGTACTCCGGAAAAACAAATAGGAATGGAACCTATATTTGCCCAATGGATACAACCTGCTCATGGCAAGACTTCATATGGGTTTTATGTACTCTTATCTTCAACGAAGAGCCAGCATTCAATGCGGGTCGAAGCATAAGGTTACCCGGCTGGTTGAATGCTATTAATGGGAGTAGTAATTTACTTTTCTTATTTCTTAACAATAGGGCCCGGAGATTCTCTGGTTCATCATGCTATTGCTCTGGTTTTACATACTACTACATTTATTTTAGTAAAAGGCGCTTTAGATGCACGGGGTTCCAAGTTAATGCCAGATAAAAAGGATTTCGGTTATAGTTTTCCTTGCAATGGCCCCGGACGTGGTGGTACTTGTGAGATTTCTGCCTTGAGACGCGTTTTATTTGGCAGTTTTTTTGATGCTAAATACCATTGGATGGGTTACTTTTTATTGGCATTGGAAACACATCACGTTATGGCAGGGTCACTTTTCACAATTTAATGAATCCTCCACGTATTTGATGGGATGGTTGAGATATTATCTATGGTTAAATTCTTCACAACTTATCAATGGATATAATCCTTTTGTTATGAATAATTTATCGGTTTGGGCTTGGATTTTCTTATTGGGATATCTTGTTTGGGCTATTTTATTTATGTTCTTAATCTCCTGACGTGGCTATTGGCAGGAATTTATTGAAACTTTAGCGTGGGCTCATGAACGTACACCCTTGGCTAATTTGATTCGATGGAAATATAAGCCAGTGGCCCTTTCCATTGTGCAAGCAAGATGGGTTGGATTAGTCCACTTTTCCGTAGGTTATATATTCACTTACGCAGCTTTCTTGATTGCCTCCACATCAGGAAAGTTTGGCTCATTTAGTTATTTTTTGTTTTTTTGTACCCTAAGACCCTATCAAAAGAATCTCATTTCTTTCGATGAAGAAGAATTATCTAACTTCTGATATTTTTTCATCTAGGATTCGAACTGTATAATTCATAAAAAAAGGAACTAAACACTATGGCAAGAAAAAGTTTGATTCAAAGGGAGAATAAGCGTCATAAATTGGAACAGAAATATTATTTTATTCGTAGATCCTCAAAAAAAGAAATAAGCAAAGTTCCCTCTTTGAGGGAAAAATGGAAAATTCATGGAAAATTGCAATCCCCACCACGTAATAGTACGCCTATACGTCTTCATCAACGTTGTTTTTTAACCGGGAGACCTAGAGCGAACTATCGAGACTTTGGGCTATCTGGACACATACTTCGAGAAATGGTTCATGCATGTTTGTTACCAGGCGTAACAAGATCCAGTTGGTAAGAATAAAATCTTGTTTCCTTTTTGGATAGATCTCTATGATCTATGATCATATAATAGAGGTCACCCGCCCTTTTACTATTTTGTATAAATAGACGATTCTATTTATATATATGGTATAGGGGCAATTTTGACACCAGTTCTCGGTTGTTCAGCGCGAAGTAGAGCAGTTTGGTAGCTCGCAAGGCTCATAACCTTGAGGTCGCGGGTTCAAATCCCGTCTCCGCAACATTTTTGTTAAATCCCCCTTTCTCTTGTAGTCATTAATTCTTATTTTTTTGGAGGAGTCAAAGGAAGGCGAAGAGGAAGATAGAACTACTAGATTGACTACTATATTGACTACTATTAACATACTAGACTATTCAAAGTCTAGTTAGTATGAAAATATTAAAATACTAGTTAATTTAGCATAGTAGTAAACTAGAACGTCGGAATCTTTTCATAGTTCATAGGACAGGTGTTACTTCACCATGGGCGGATAGCGGGAATCGAACCCGCATCTTCTCCTTGGCAAAGATAATTTTTACCATTTGACCATATCCGCATTTTAGTTTTCTTCGTCTTTTACGCGTACGCATATGCTGACACATATATGATATATCATTCATATATGTGTCTGGATCCTATTTGCGCAGAGCCAGATACAGAGAAAAAGACCCTAGCTATAGGCTATAGTAAGTGTAATGTAAAATGTAAGTAAAGATAGAGTAAGTAAAGAGAAAGAGAGTAAAGATAGAAAGAAATAGAGTAATTAAATAAAGATAGGATAGTAATTAAAGTAAGATTACAATTAGGATCAGATTCTTAATTATCTAGTCTCATAACAATGATATTTTTATTCGGAACTCAGAACTCAGATGGAATCTTAGTGTGTTTCACAATTGGAATTTTTTGATCGTAGAAATACCAAAGAAGTTCAAGATCAAGAGACCAGAGAATTCAGGATAGCTCCCAGAAAGACTAATCCAATCCATAATGACGTACCAGAAAATAAAACATTTTTTTTTACTCGACCAACCAAGCAAATAAAGCGGGTATACTAATAAGTAAGATTAAGGAAGTTGCAATTAATGCAAAAATAGCGAATTTGAAAGCAATAGTCATGTTTGTAATCCTCCAACCAACTACAAAAAAATCAACTATACCACGGGGCTCCCTCCCTTAGTCAAATTTGTAAAAAAATGCATCATGAAGGTATTTGCCAGAAATGATTTTTTTACTTAGAACTTATACTACTATGACAACTGACAACTTTTTTATTTTTTTATTCAGAATTCAGACGTGAGTCGAGCAGATAGTTAATGTATCATCTAAGATGGTCATGTTCTCTTGTCTTGTTAGGAAGAAGATAAAGGATTTTATCTGGGAGAGATGGCTGAGCGGTTTATAGCCCTGGTCTTGAAAACCAGTATAGTTCTTAAAAAGGAACTATCGAGGGTTCGAATCCCTCTCTCTCCTTTTGCTTGCTTCATAAATTCCTTATTTATTTGTATTTGTTTTGTAAGGCAAAGGCACCCATCTTTTTCATAAAGGGAATGGCTCGGCTATCCCACCTAGCCGAGCCAGAAAAGAAGAAAACAATATAGACAATATATCTAAATATTAGATATAGATCTATAAAGAAGCTAAAGTAAAGAATAAGGTATCAGCTAAGTGGAGTCATATAAAGAACAGGTTCAAAATCACGATCCATTCCTTTTTCAAATCCCGCTGCACGTGCTCTTCCCACATGCCAAAAGTGCCCCACAAGGACAAATCCTAGAACAAAATGAGAGGTAGCTAACCAACTTCTAGGAGAGACATAATCGACTGCATGGATCTCGCGCCACCCACGGAATTTAAAGAAACTAAAGGAGCATGAGTCATATATTCTGCCGAACGCAGTTCTTGCCAAGGCTTTATGTCTTTTTTCAGCCTACTCGAGTCCAAACCATTTTGACCCCTTAGAGGTTCTAACCAGGGAGCACGAAGATCCCAAAAAAGCATTGTTTCCCCCCAAAAGATAACCTCCCCGGTCGGAGAACGCATTAGATATTTACCTAACCCAGTGGGCCCGTAAAACTCACTAGGATAGGCGGTTTTCTTGAACCAGACGAAACAAAAAGCGATGAAACCAAAGACAGATAAAGCACCTAAACTATAAGACAAGTAAGCCTCTCCAGACCATACAAATGCACAGCGAGCCCACGCAAAAGGCTTGGTTAAGATATGCCAAATTCCACCAAGTATACAAATGGAACCTAACCAAAAAGGTCCTCCAATTATATCTTATAAATAGTCCACACTCAAAATCCATCCTTCTCCCCCAAAGGGATTTTTTAGTAAATAACCAGATATAACACTTGGGCTAAGGGTAAAGTTGGTAATTTTTCTGACATATCTCCCCCCGGGTGCCCAGGTATCATATACGCCTCCAAAATAAAGAGCCTTTAGTACTAGAATAAAAGCACCTACACCTAATAAAATTAAGTGAATACCAAAAATTGGAGTCGTTTTATTTCTATATTTCCATACATAACCGAAGAAAAGAAAGGATTCTTCAAGAGTTTCAGGACCTAAAAGCGCATGATAAATGCCGCCAAAGCCCAAGAAAAAGTAATAAATTAAATGAAGTACTCCAGATACAAAGTATGGAAAGGTGTCTCTTTTTATATCCTTTTTATATCCTTATTATTAGATTTTTATTATATTGTGTATTTTTTATATTTTTTTTATATTATGTTATGTAATATAAATATTATACTAGATTATAATTATACTATATTCATACTATATTATATATTCTATTAATTATAGATTAGATTAATAATTAATCTATTCATAATTAATACTATTAAATACTATTAATTAATACTATAATACTATAATAATTAAGACTATAACTATATAATAACTATAACTATATAATACTACACTATATAATACTATATGCTATGCTATATGAATATATGCTATGCTATATGAAATTAATATTTATATGTACTATATTAAAATGAAATGAAAGAAAAAGAATAATATTAATATTTAATATAAAGAATAGTGTAATAAAAAAAAATGTAACATATACATATCATATAAAGTACTAGTACTAGTTACTCAAGTCGTATTTATAACACGAAAAGGGAATACTATGAATGATAAGAAGTAATAAATAAGACTCGAAAGGAAACTCCCCTTTTTCGCATTTATTATTTATTATATATTCTATCGGCGTAACACCAAAGCAATATCTGATTATAAAATTAAGCAAAGATATGGAAAATCAATATTTTATATAAAATTAAGATTTATCTTATCTATTTAATTTATATTTATATGATTTTTTTAATTTATTTATATATATCTATTTATTTTATATTTATATGATATTTCATATATAGTATAGCGGAATATAGCGGAAAGTAAGAGACTAGCAATTAAGTTCTATGGAGGATCCAGTAAAAATAAGATGAAATCAAAAATATAGACAAATTTTTGTCTTTTATGGTACAAAGGTCTAAAGAAATAAAAAAAAATATTTCGATCCTATGCCAAAAAGGAAGACTCAGGGTTGAAATGAGAAAGCCCCTTATCAGATTTGAACCTATGACTTACGCCTTACCATGGCGTTACTCTACCGCTGAGTTAAAAGGGCCCGCTTTATTCAATTTAGGCATCTTAATCTTATCTTCCATTTCTCTTTTCTATTTATATCTTATTTAAAAATTTATCAATAATTTATATCATTAGATCATAATCATCTATTTTAGATCTAGGATTATTATTCTATTTCTATTCTTTTCTTTTTTTATCTTAGTCTTAGTATAGTTTTTTATAGTTTTTCTATAGTTTTTATTCTAGTTTTGTATAGGTTGATTCTTCTTTTATTTTTTTCTCTAGCTGATAGATATAGTTCTAAGATAGAAGGCTCCAGTATTTAGGGGAGTATGAGCTAGCTCATTCATGAACGAACTATCAAATAAAATCCTCTTGGATCGTAGTAGGAAAGACTCTTTGGATCTAGTCACAAAATTGACTATATTTTATTTTTATATATTGAATATTGACAATTCAAAAAAACTACTCATACTATCATCATAGTATGATGATAGTTGGGTGGATATGCCCTCATCGTCTAGTGGCTCAGGACATCTCTCTTTCAAGGAGGCAACGGGGATTCGACTTCCCCTGAGGGTAGTGGACTACGAAAGGTAGTTGATCGTATCAATATTATCAATTATCCATAAAACTAGAATTAAGTCTTACTGGGCCGATGCCCGAGCGGTTAATGGGGACGGACTGTAAATTCGTTGGCAAGATGTCTACGCTGGTTCAAATCCAGCTCGGCCCAAGAATTTGTTGCTCCATGAATATGATCTAACCCATTTTTCCCTAGACTAGAATAGAAAAAGGAATGCCGGATTCATATAAATAAATAAAAGGAGTCCCTTTTTTCTCTAGGTTTTCTCATCCATTCTTCCATTCAGATGGATTATTCAGTATTCATTTGAATAGGGAAGAATGGATTATCCATATCTATGTCAATAGGATATCCATATATAATTTCTTTTTCTGTTGCAACACGACAAATAGAATGATTTTATTAAATCATATAACTATGTACGCCATACATATGGATGGGATTGTAGTTCAATCGGTCAGAGCGCCGCCCTGTCAAGACGGAAGCTGCGGGTTCGAGCCCCGTCAGTCCCGAACTATAATCCGATGAATTGATCAATTCATCTCTCCCTTTTCCGTTAAAGGGAGTAAAGGGAACAAAAATGCATCTTCGAATCCTTATTTCTTTTTTTTTCGTTTTGCATTTCTCATCAGAAAAATAGGGCAATTTATCTTTCTTACACTAGTACCAAAGGGGGAAATATGTGTAGGTTTATAAAAGCGTGACTTCTTTTATTACTACTTAAATCCTAATATATAGAGTAAGAGATATTTTATTAAGTATTTGAATTTGAAGAACAACCATACTCGTCGTATTTTCCTTTTCAGCTTTTGTTGATCTTGATCAACAAAAAGGTATAGAGTGCCTCTATTTTTTATCGAGAGTACAGACACAAAATTTATTCTTTTATTGTACGATACCTAAGTAACTTCGCATCATTATCTCGACAGAGTCATTTTTGGATTCAGAGGAAACCGCACTATCTTTAGTTCCGAACAAACTTGAATCCCCAATCACTAATAAATCACTAATAAGAAACCATCTATCTCATTCTTATCCAATGCATTTTTCATGTATATTTTCTAGTTCCAATCCAAGGAGGAAAGAAGGAGGGGGGGATCCTAATAAAATAAAAGACCAACCAACGATCCCTTTTGAATAAATCTGGATTATATTTTTGATGCTTAATCCGTGCTTTTCGTTTTATCATTTTGACTCCTTTTTTTCTTTTTATATTGTATGACCCTAGAATATGGGCATAGGATAGTTCATAATTTGATGTATATTGTATGCCTAAGCAAAGGAATAAGAAGTATCTTAAATAGTGTGGTAGAGAGAGCTATATATAGCTCTCTCTACCACACTATACCTTGACCACAAAATACACCGGAGTCTTTTATAATCTTTTATTCTCCTATTCTTAATACATACAATACAAATTTCTTGTATACAGAGAACAGAAAGAAGCTTTCTCTTATTTACTTAATACTTTACTTAAAGTATAAAACTTATAGTTTATACTTAATATTGATATATACTTAACTTAATATACTTAACTTATCTCTATTGTATCTATTATATATATCCTATTTATATTTCTATATACATAGAATATATGTATTCTGATCAATACAAAAGAATTGCAAGATAAATACTAAGATCTATAAAATAGACAAGATATATAAATTATCTATCTAATAGATAGAAATATGAAAATAGATCTATGAAATATGAATAATAATATTATTATATTATCTTAGATTATTAGATTATCTAATATATTCTATAATCTATGTATAGAATATAGGGATAATAGAATATAGATAAACTAAACCAAGTCAAAGTCTTTTTTGTGGATCAGGCGACACCCAGATTTGAACTGGGGATAAAGGATTTGCAGGCCCCCGCCTTACCGCTTGGCCATGCCGCCAAATCCCATAAAAAAAAGGATAAAAATTTCATCTGTATTCTTCTATTCCTTTCCTCTTTTTTATTGGATCCCTCTTATATTCTTCTCTTCAATTTATTTTATTTCAAAACACGCGTTACTTAAAAACTTTCCTTTTTATCTTTCTATAGATATATTTATATAGAAAAGTGAAAAGATTCCCGGCACAGGTCACAGATCGTAAAATTCAGGTAAAATGATAAAAATGGGCTCTTTACTTCATGAACTATGTACTTCTTATTTTTCTTTTCTTTTTTATTTTACTTTACTCTTATTCTTCTTCTTATATTCTGACTTTTATTACTTTGAATTCGGGAACGGTTCTGGAATTTGTATCCCTATTGTCATTCCCTTAATGTATGCAAAATCAAATGAAATTACGACTCATAATTATCCCTTTTTCCATTCGAAATGATGAAATCATAATCAAATCCAATACTAATCAAATATATGTGTATATGTAAAACCTAGAATAGCGGCAACCCCAGATTTTATATTTTATTTTATTTTATAGACGTGTCTACCGAGCCCGGGTTCATCTACTATGCATATATCCAGATCCTCGTGCTTGAATTTTTTCATTGAATATGAATTAAAAATAGACATTATGATCGAGTGCGACCCGGCATATGTTGCACCGAACTCAATTATGATAAAATATGTGTTATATGGATAATAGTTATGCATGTATTGGCATGTATTTCCTAAAGATTATTCCTATGACTATGACGTACACAATTCCATTTTATTTTATAAATTATACTACAAAATCGATAATTTCTTTTTGTGAGCATTCAATTTTTAATTGCACGTGCTAAAAAAAAAATAAAACTATATGCTGTTCCTGGTTATTCTTTTTTTATCTCGTTCATAGAGTGCGGATTGAATCCTCAATTAAGGAATTCCTTTTTTATTTTTTTTTGTACCTGGATCGATCGTACGTAATATAAATCGTAATATCCGTAGATAATTATTATCCTCATAATATCATGATCAAAAATAAAAAGAATTAGTTATAAATGGGATCCCTTTTGATATCCGATAAAAGACTCCATCGGCCTAGCCTAAGTGACATAATTTTTTCCCAGTAATGCTTTATCAAATTCCATTTATTTCAAACATTTCTTTCTATTTGTACCTGGCTCCAATTCTAAGTTGCGTTGAAGTTGAAAATGCCCCCCCTTTCTCTGTCTTGCTATCGTTTCTACGTATGATATATATAGATGGAGTTGGCTAAATTTTTATGTGATTCGGTAAACAGAATATGGCTTCCATCATTGCTATATTGATCGGTATGATTCGAGGAATAGCAAGCGAAGCCAATAATGAAATTTCTTTTTCAATAAAGAGGAAACTTCAGATTAATATGTTTCAGAATGGAAATGAGGGAATGTACACGTGGTAGAAAAATTACGTAAATCCACTGAAATATTGTATGCTACAAGTTAATATTTGAGACAAGAAATGAATCCTCATTTTTGGATGACTTATCCCTCTAATTAAGTCCACCTAATGTCCTTTTCGGGGGCTAGAGCAAATGTATCTCAAGTACATAAATTAGTAGGTATGAGAGGATTAATGTCGGATCCTCAAGGGGCAAATGATTGATTTACCCATTCAAAGCAATTTACGCGAAGGGCTTTCTTTGACAGAATATATTTGCTACTTACTAAGGAGCCCGCAAAGGAGTTGTAGATACCGCTGTATGAACATAAGATGGCTGAATATCTTATGCGTAGGCTTGTTGAAGTAGTTCAACATATTCTTGTACGTAGAACGGATTTTGGTACTATCCGAAGTATTTCCGTGAGCCCTCAAAATGGGATGAAAGAACAAATTTTTGTCCAAACTTGAATTGGTCGTGTATTAGCAGATGATATATATATTGGTATACGATGCATTGCCGCTCAAAATCAAGATATTGGAATTGAACTTGTCAATAGATTCATAACCTTTCAAATACACCCGATATATATTGGAACCCCTTTTACTTGCAAAACCGCATCTTTTATCTGTCCATTATGTTATGGCCGGAGTCCCGCTCATGGGGACCTAGTCGAGTGGGGAGAAGCCGTATACATTCTTTCGGCTCAATCCATTTTTGAACCGGGGACTCAACTAACATTAAGAACTTTTCATATCGGCGGAGTATTAAAAGGCGGTACTGCCGAACATGTAAGAGCTCCTTCTAATGGAAAAATAAAATTGGATGAGGCTTTGGTTCATCCCACGCGTACCCGTCATGGGTACCCCGCTTTTCTATGTTTTATAGATTTGTATGTAACTATGGAGAGTCGAGATATTATACATAATGTGAATATTCCAACTCAAAGTTTGATTTTAGTTCAAAATGATCAATATGTAGAATAAGAACAAGCAATTGCCGAGATTCGTGGCGGAACACCCACTTTTCATTTTAAAGAGAAGGTTCAAAACCATATTTATTCTGAGTCAGAAGGAGAAATGCACTGGAGTACTGATGTTTATCATGCGCCCTAATATCCATATCCATATAGTAATGTTCATCTATTACCAAAAACAAGTCATTTATTGATATTAAAAGGAGGTATATGCAGATCCAGCATAGTGTATTTTTCCCTTCACAAGGATAAAGATCAAATGAATGCTAATTCTTTTTCTGCCGAAGAAAGGTATATGTTTGATCTCTCACTGACTAATAATCAAGTAAGGCATAAATTGCGGGATACTTTTGGTGGTAAAAAATATAGGGAAATTCTTGACTATTCAAAACCTGATCAAATCCTATCCAACGGTCACTTGAATCTCATAGATTCTTGGATTCGTCAAGAGAATTCCGACGATTCCTTGGCGAAAAAAAGAAGAAATAGATTCGTAATTCCTTTACAATTAAAATAGGATCAATAAAGAGAAAATAAAAAAATATCCTGTTTTGGTCTTTTTATTCAAATACCTATAAATATTATTTTACGTAGAAATAGTATTCTTGCTCATTTTGATGAGCCACGCTACAGAAGAGAAAGTTCGGGAATTACTAAATATGGGATTGGCGGAATAGATTAAATCATAAAAAAAAATAGGATTTTATTGAATATGGAAAAGCAAAAGGATTTAGTCCAAAATACCAAATGCAAATGAGAATAGATAGACTTTTTTTCATTCCCGAGTAAGTGCATATCTTGCCCTTATCTTCTCGCATAAGGGTTCGGAACAAGAGTATCGTTGGAGTAAATACACGACTTTCTTTAAATATAAATAAAAGAAAAGAAGCCGAAAAGGTGGGTTAGTCCAAGTGGATAAAAAAAAAGATTCCAGAAAGAATTGGAAGGGATCAAAAAAAAGGAAAAAATGGATCTATGTCCAACGGATAACACCTAAAAAAAAAGTATTTTGTTTGGGTTCGGCCTGTAGTCACATATGAAAGAACCGATGGGATAATTTTAGCAACACTTTTTCCTCAGGATCTCTTGCAGGAAAAGGAGAATGTCCAACTTAGAATTTTCAATTATAGACTTTATAGAAACGGCAAGTCAATTCGAGGATTTTTTCACACAAGTCTTCAATTAGTTCGGACTTGTTTAGTATTAAATTGGGACCAATAAAAAAGGGGTTCTATCAAAGAATAGGTTTATGCTTCCTTTGTGGAAATAAGGATAAATGATCTGCTTCTTGATTTCATTAGAATTTAGTTGTTAGTAAAATCCATGATTTCGTATACCGTAAAAAGGTATGATATGGCGGGTTAAAGGTTGGTTTCCTATAATGGATTAGATCGTACCAATCTGAATCCTTTTGAGTCCAAGGAAAAGATTCAATCATTTCCCCAACATCGGGGTACTCTTGGTCCATTGTTGGATCAAAATAGGGAATGCCAATATTTCAGAATCTTGTCATCGTCCAATTGTTCTCGAATTTTTCCCTTCAATACTTTATTTTCAAGTACTTCAAGTACTTAACTTTCAATTTAAATACTGTTTCTTAGATGAAAATAGGAGGATTTATAATCCCGATCCGTGCAGTAACATCATTTGTCATTCATTCCTTTTTTCTTGGTGTTTTCCCCACCACGATTTTTTTGAATAGGAACGGACAAGAATGAGCCTGGGGCAATTTATTTTTGAAAAGGTATGTCTATTGAAATAAGGATCACACATAAAAAAATCTGGTCAAATCTTCATTGTTCATGCTTACTCTTTCGTTATAAGATCAGCTAAGCCCTATTTTGTCACTCTAGGAGCAACTGTTCACGGCCATTATGGGGAGATACATTAATTAAATTTATATATGAAAAATTTAGATCCAATGACATAACGCAGGGTCTTCCAAAAGTGGAACAAATCTTAGAAGTTCGTTCAATTAATTCAATAGCAATTAATCTCGAAAGGAGAGTTTAAGTTTGGGGCAAGCGTATCCGAAGGATTCTTTGAATAACCTGGGGATTCTTGATTGGAGCTGAACTAACCATAGCCCAAAGTCGTATCTCTTTGTTTAATTGGATCAAAAAGGTTTATAAATCCCAGGGGGGACAGATCCATAATATACATATAGAGATTCTTATACGTCAACTAACATCAAAAGTTTTGATTTCAGAAGAGGAAATGTCTAATGCTTTTTCACCTGGGGACTTAATTGGATTCTTGCGAGCAGGGCGTGTTTTGGACGAAGCAATTTGTTATAGGGCAATCTTATTGGGAATATTGAAATCCTCTCTGAATACTCAAAGTTTTATCTCCGAAGCGAGGTTTAAGGAAACTACTCGAGTTTTAGCAAAAGCTGCTCTACGAGGTCTTATTTATTGGTTGAAAGGCCTGAAGGAGAACGTTGTTCTGGGGGGGATTATACCGGTTGGTACCGGATTTCAAAAATTAGTGTATCGTTCAAAGCAAGACAAAAACATTCATTTGAAAATAAAAAGTAAGAATCTATTCGAGTTGAAAATGAGATATATTCTGTTGTACCATAGAGAATTATTTGTTTCTTGTGCCCCAAACAATTTGCATGAGACATTAGACCAATAATTTATGTGATTTAGTAACTCCTAAAAATAAAAGTAAAAAAGAAAGAGATCCTTTTTTTTACTTGATTACTTTTACTTGATTACTCGAACTTTCTGGTCAAATTTTTGATTTGGGAATACAAGAAATAAAGAAGAAAGAATTAAAATAATTTCATGGATTGGTTCGTGGATAAAAGGTGAATCCTGGTCAAAGGTTCCGTCGGAACAATTATTTATTTAACAAGGTACTTAATCTATTTATCTCTTTGAAAAAAAAAAGAGAAGTGTGGTAAAATGGGAAGACGATATTGGAACATCAATTTAGAAGAGATGATGGAAGCAGGAGTTCATTTGGGTCATGGTACTAAGAAATGGAATCCTAGAATGGCTCCTTACATCTCTGCAAAGCGTAAGGGTATTCATATTACAAATCTGACTATAACTGCTTTTTTTTTATCAGAAGCTTGTGATTTAGTTTTTGATGCAGCAAGTAGGGGGAAAACCTTTTTAATCGTTGGCACAAAAAATAAAGCAGCGAATTTAGTAGCATCAGCAGCAATAAGAGCCCGATGTCATTATGTTAATAAAAAATGGCTTGGTGGTATGTTAACTAATTGGTCTACTACAGAAAAGAGACTCCAGAAGTTCAGGGATTTAAGGGCAGAACAAAAGATGGGGAAATTCAACCGTCTCTCCAAAGGAGATGCAGCAATGTTGAAGAGAAAGTTATCTATCTTTCAAAAATATCTGGGTGGGATCAAATATATGACGGGATTGCCCGATATTGTAATTATCGTTGATCAGCAAGAAGAATATATGGTTCTTCGAGAATGTGTCATTTTGGGTATTCCGACGATTTGTTTCATTGATACAAATTGTGACCCAGATATTGCGGATATCTCTATTCCGGCCAACGATGATGCTATAGTTTCGATTCGATTTATTCTTACCAAATTAGTATCCGCAATTTTTGAGGGTCGTTCGAGCTATATAGCTATATAAAAGTTATCAAAAAAATCGTTGATTCTCTTTTATAAATCGAATTAAGTCTTCTCTTCTAATTAATAAGAAGATTCATTCGTTTTTGGCGAACTCCATGAATTTATTTTATTGTTTACTTTTTTTATTGAATCAAAAAGATAAAACGCTTGGTCTTTTTTTATTGGATTCCTTGGTATCCTAAATATAAAATTAAGATTTATAACTTAAATTCATGAAAGAACGTAGATAATTTGATGAAGAGATATTTGAATTAAAAGAATTCCTTTGTTGAAATTTCTGTTAGAGGACAATATGAATGTTATACCATGTTCCATTAAATCACTTAAAGGATTATACGATATATCAGGTGTAGAAGTAGGCCAACATTTCTATTGGCAAATAGGAGGTTTACAAATTCATGCCCAAGTACTTATAACTTCTTGGTTTGTAATTGCTATCTTATTAGGCTCAGTCATCATAGCTGTTCGAAATCCAAAAACCATTCCGGACGTCGGTCAGAATTTCTTCGAATATGTCCTTGAATTTATTCGAGACTTGAGCAAAACCCAGATTGGAGAAGAGTCTGGTCCTTGGGTTCCATTTATTGGAACGATGTTCATATTTATTTTTGTTTCTAACTGGTCAGGTGCTCTTTTACCTTGGAAAATCATAAAGTTACCTCATGGGGAGTTAGCTGCCCCCACTAATGATATAAATACTACTGTTGCTTTAGCTTTACCCACGTCAGTGGCATATTTTTATGCGGGTCTTAGCAAAAAAGGATTGGGATATTTCGGAAAATACATTCAACCAACTCCAATACTTTTACCAATTAAGATCCTAGAAGATTTCACAAAGCCTTTATCCCTTAGTTTTCGACTTTTCGGGAATATCTTGGCTGATGAATTAGTAGTTGTTGTTCTTGTTTCTTTAGTGCCTTCGGTAGTTCCTATACCTGTCATGTTTCTTGGATTATTGACAAGCGGTATTCAAGCTCTTATTTTTGCAACTTTGACTGCGGCTTATATAGGTGAATCCATGGAGGGGTATCATTGACTCACTTTATGAAATAGTAGTTTTTTTTGAAGCTTATCCCAATGAAAGCAATGGGTTTTTACGCTAATCCATTGGGTTGGATAAGCAAATGTAAATGAAAATAGCTACAAATAACCCAAAACAAAAATATACAATATACATATATTATATAACAATATTATATAACAAATAGTAAATCAAATTGAAGTATAAATTGAAGTATAAAGTATATATGTATAAGTATATATGTATATTATATATATATATAGTATATTATATATATATAGTATATTATATATATATAATATCTATGGATTTAAGTATATATGTTAGTATACGACGATGACGAAAGATATAAATAGATGATCTTGCACAATTTTGAAGACAAAGAAAAGAAGGGTTGGGGGCACTACTCTACTAGTACTAGAATAGGATGTGTAATGCCTATGAGTATAAGTCCTTATTTATGTTTGTATGTTTCGAAAAAGGGTTTTAGAATAGGATCTCCTAGAATCAAAAATATAGAAAGGAGGTTTACGTTATGGAATAACAGTATATTTTATTTACTAGACGTTCCTTACTAGTTCAAAAAGTTCGATATTAGATATAGATGTATTCAAATAGAAGTCCCTTTTTTTTTCTGTGATTTTTAATTGAATGAAATAATCGAAGATTTTATAAAAAAATAAGCGAAATACATAAAACCTTATACATCCTTATACATAATAAATATATATTAAAAAAACTTCATCGTTGGTAGAAAGGAAAGGAAAAACGATATATCGGAATCGTTCTGAAAATTCAGTAATATTCAAAATTCCTTTTTTTGGAGTTTTTAGCTACTTTGACCGATAGATTTTAGTGAAGTGATAAGAATCAATAAAAAAAAAGAATGGAAAATCTAAAAAGCAGATAAAGATAAAGAAGTAAAGAAATATAAAATAGAAGTAGTAATTCGTTGGTTGATTGTATCATTAACCATTTCGTTTTTTTGTACGAGGCTTTACTATGAATCCACTTATTTCTGCTGCTTCCGTTATTGCTGCTGGGTTGGCTGTAGGGCTTGCTTCTATTGGACCTGGAGTTGGTCAAGGTACTGCTGCGGGCCAAGCTGTAGAAGGTATCGCGAGACAACCAGAAGCAGAAGGTAAAATACGAGGTACTTTATTGCTTAGTCTAGCTTTTATGGAAGCTTTAACAATTTATGGACTGGTCGTGGCATTGGCTCTTTTATTTGCAAATCCTTTTGTTTAATTTCATCCCAGAATAAAAATGTTAAAAAAACGTGTATCATTTCTCTTAGTTTATTCACTCGGATTTGTCCTTTGCCTCCTTCAAATTATATCAAAACTTTACTCCTACAACTCTTTCGTTTTTTTTACTTTGACTTTGTATTCATATTTTATTTAATATTAGGAGGCATTTTCACAAAGTATATTTTTAACGATTGACACGAGACCCCGGGACTGCCTTAAACTTCATAAACTTTTAAGTATTCAGTATTTTATTGCAAACTAAAAAAAGAAAAAATAAAGAGAAAATAATAAAATAACCATAACTAAGAAATTGGAGAAGTCTCAAATGCCATTAAGAATAATAAAAGGCATCTATACCATAAAAAAAAGATAAATTCTACTAGGAATCCCCTTAAAAATAGAGATATATAAAAAAAAAAGGAACTCATTTTTTCTTAGTCCTATATATTTACTATTTCTTAGTCCTATCCATTTACTATTTCTTAGCCCTATCTATAAGACTAGAAGATATAAGAGGAAAACATATGAAAATTATAACTGATTCCTTCGTTTCCTTGGGGAACCGGGCCTCCGCTGGGAGTTTCGAGTTGAATACCGATATTTTAGCAACAAATCCAATAAATCTAAGCATAGTGTTGGGTTTACTTATTTTTTTTGGAAAGGGAGTGTGTGCGAGTTGTTTATTTCAAGAATAGGTTGGATTTTGCCGACTGCTTTATGTTGTATATTGTAGGAAAAAGTGAGCACAATCCGACGAATTACTTCAGAATTGGATTTCTTTAAGAAATCCCATGCAAGAACCATAGCATTTCGTTACTAATTGGTCAATTAACTTTGATTATCTATCAAACCCTAATAAAGGTTAGGTATTTTACATGGTTAAATATAATTTTTTTGAAGTCCAGGCACAGCATAGCATGGTACTCTTTCTACCGCTAAAACCGCTACATTAGTAGTTAAGTTTAAAAATAAAAATTAAGAATTGGAAATTTATCCGATGTAGAACACTCATATGGATAAACTGATTGGAACCCTTTACTTAAAATATGGGTTTTTCCCCTTATTTTTCATCCACTGCCAAATAGACGACCTATGTATATGTATTGTATAAATAATAGAATTTTTTGGAATTTTTTTTTTGAAATAATTTTGAATAAACTTTTTAAGTAAAGAACAAATAAAGAAACAACTTTGCTGGCAATTTTTTCTAGTCTGAAGAGTCCCCTAATATTCTGATTTATATCGGTTTCGATATATTTGAATACGGAATAAGAACAGAAAAAAGAGGATAGGCTCATTTAATTCAAAGATATGGGATGGAAATGCCCATAAAATAGACAATTGAGCGTGAGAGCCAAATGAATCGAAAGATTCATGTTTGGTTCGGGAAGAGATATAAGTGAGAGTTTTGAAATGAATGGAAAGATAATCTA